GACTCATTCAGGAAGAAAAAGAGTGACTTGGGAAGTCTAGGGTAAGGTAAAATGGTTAATAGAATTTTTATTTATATTTGAGAAATATCAATGCAATGAATTGCGACCTTAATCTAATTGCTTTTTTTGAATTGACTCCCATCAGAACGAGATTCATTTGATTGATATATGCCCTGTACCAAAATTCAAAAAATTTCATTGAATCGTGTGCTGAAGAAATTTGATTCGCGCCCCGAACCGACAAAATCTTATCTTATAGAAAAAAAATTGGATTACTTTACTTGTTGATCCAATCCCAGATTTACAAGTTCTACATAATATTATATATTATCCTTTTTTTTGAATCAATCAAAAAAAAAAAAAGAAACTTTCTATCATTTATGAATTTCCTGGCTTAGCGTGAGATAAAGATAGGTATATCTTAACAATGAATTAAATGAAAGTTGAAGAAGGGGAGTTTAACCCTTTTTCTGTCGGACAAATTATTCCCTCGGGGGATCCTATACTTAATATTTTATTTTTTATTTTATTTTAAATAAATTTAAAATAAAAATACTAAATAAATTATAAATTGAAATACTTACTTTGAATTTAAGTATATTTTTTTATTATTAATTAAATAAATAATAATAAAATAATTCAAATAATTTTCTTTTTATTTCATTTTATTACATTTAGAATTTAGAATATTTATATTCTATTTAAAATTGATTTTTTATTTATTTTAAAATTATATCATTACATAGAAATATATAATATCCTTTTCTCTATTCTATCATTCTATATATAGAATGGTTAATGGTTCATGAATGACGAATCAAAAAAATTCTATGGTCGACGGAATGAATCATGAAAGCCGGAAAGATTCTTCGGATCTAGTCATACCATTACGTTATATTGAATATTGACAATTCCCAAAAACTGTTCATACTATGAGATGAGCATAGTATGATGGCAGTCAGGCAGGTATGCCCCCATCGTCTAGCGGTTTAGGACATCTCTCTTTCAAGGAGGCAGCGGGGATTCGATTTCCCCTGGGGGTAGGGTACTACGAAAGGAAGTTGATCATAGATTATCAATAAACCTAGAATTGATTCTTCCTGGGTCGATGCCCGAGCGGTTAATGGGGACGGACTGTAAATTCGTTGGCAATATGTCTACGCTGGTTCAAATCCAGCTCGGCCCAATAATTTGCCGATCCATCATGAGGATGATATAATCAATTTGTCCTCCAGAAATGTTTGATATGTAGGAATAGGAATAAAGAAAATAGTCCATTTTTCTGCTATATTCCTATTTATTTATTTGTTCCCACATATTCTGTTTTAATGATCTAGATGCATGTCATGATCTCTAAGTATAAGGAAAGTAATAAAGTAATAAAATTAAAGTAAATAGTAAATGTAAATTAAATTTAAATAAAGAAGGAAAAAAAAACAAAAAGATTTTCATTGAAAGATTGATTATCAATCGATTGGGCAGTTACCCACCGATTACTAGTAATCGGTGTCACTCTCACTAAAGTCCATATCTATGTGGATATCAATATATCACTCGTGTCTCTGTTACAAGACAGCGATTATAAATAGAAATGGTTTGAATAAAATCATAAGAATATGTATGCTGTACACCCCCACTCCCTGGGATTGTAGTTCAATCGGTTAGAGCACCGCCCTGTCAAGGCGGAAGCTGCGGGTTCGAGTCCCGTCAGTCCCGATCTAGTATCCGATGAATCCATCAATTTCTCTCTCCATTTTCTGTGAAGAGGGGGACAGGGAGTGGGATCTAATTTCCATTGGGGATCTTTATTTCTTTTTATTTCCTTTTTTTTCGCATTTCTTATCGAAAAAATACGGGAATTTCCATTCCATCAACTAGTACCGATTGATGGGGGAGAGACATATGTGGATTAGTACAATTGTTGGTAGCACCCTATTTAGGTTAGGATTCCAAGAGATACCGTACCGGTCTGGCTTTTCCGATTGCTCCCGATCCATGGAATAGAGTAGCCGTATGTTTCCAGGGAGCACATACACAAATTGGATTTCTTTATTATACGATACAAAATTACATAATTACCCCGACAGAATACTTTCAGATTAAACCTACCTCCCTTTCTAGCTCCGATTTTCTGTAATATCAATTACACATTGGAAAATTGGAAAAAAGCTATCTATATCATTCAAGCATCGAACTTTTGATATAGGTGTCCCAATAAGGGGGATATTCATAAAAGAAAGGTCAAAATCAAACTAAGATCCTACCCTTCTTAGTGAGGGAATGAAGAACTTTCCTCTTATGGTCCCATCGAAGAAAGAACAAACTCCAAAAAAATAGTGAATTTTCAGAATATTAGATCGTTTATACGGGAACCCGTCTTTATCACACTTCTTTATTTATCATTTAGAATTAGATCATCAAAAAAACGGAGTTTAAAATTCAAGATCTTACCCTTTACATTTCGCTTTTATTGTTTGGGTTTGTGAACAATGGAAGTGGAAGACGAGTCAGACGATACCCCATCAGATGATTGTATAAGGAAAACGGTAGGTTATAGAAAAGAATGAAAAATTAAACTAAATTTTTGATTGGATCTGGGATCCTATTTTGGATTCGGTATGGATAAAAGATCTTCCTATGTTATACTATATCAATATTCAATTCTCGACGATGAATCGATTTGATAGCTCAGAGATTGTTATTCATGATATTGATCCGATTCAATATCATAGGAATGCAATTCATCCCATTGAATTTACAGGAGAAAGATTTATCATCTCTATGGGATTAGATCCCGAGTTATTGCGAAGTAAAAAAAAACAATGAGATTCTATTATGGAAGTAAATATTCTCGCATTTATTGCTACTGCACTCTTCGTTCTAGTTCCTACTGCCTTTTTACTTATCATCTATGTAAAAACAGTCAGTCAAAATAATTAGTTTGAATGAAACTTGACCTCTTAGTTCTTATCAATGATTGAAGGAATGAAAGAGATTAAAATTCCACGTCTTAAATGAAATGTGCAGACTAGAATTAGTAGTCTATGAGATCCGATAGTATGGTAGAAAGAAATATATGAACCTTTCTACCACACTATCTATTATTGTTATTGTATTGTATACAGTTGCGCTTATATATCTTTATAAAGATATAGTATTAAAGTAAAGTATATAGGCTTACTATAGAATATAGATGTAATATGTATCTTCATACATGTACATATAAATTACGTATACTATAGTAGAAATAAGATTTATAAAATCTAAAACAAATGGATGGTAAGTGCGCGTGAATCGTCTAACGCACGATCTTATTATGCGTAGTACCTCGTTGGACAACCACTATGTCTATGTTGCCTCCCGTATAAAATATGTATCTACGTAATAACAGAACGACTTCCTCTTTGAAGAGTAAAAGAAGTAACCAAATAAAAAAAGGAGGGGTCGGCTGCTCTTCATTAGAATATCCATATATAATTCTGGTAAGAGCCAGTTCGCCGGAATATAATATTTAAATTCGGTTGGAAAAAATTTCCTATTATCTAGATCCCTTTTCCTTTCGAGATAGGAACACGGGAATTCTTGAAATAGTTGTTTGATTGAAAAGTTATTATTTGTAATAATACATTACTTTACTTTTACTGGTACTGGATTCCAGTAAAATTTTGAAATGAAGATATTGTTATTTAACAATGCTTTGCAGAACGATCTATGAAACAATTGATAGAGTTTGATTACCCAACTTAATCTTAAGTTAATTACTTAATTAGTAGTACCTCTAGAGTCCACTTCTTCCCCATACTACGAGCGAAAGAGAAAATGTAAAGACTACCATTAAAGAAGCCCAAGCGAGGCTTACTAGATCCATGTAAATTATGTCTCCTATCTCTATGAATATGAAAGAATTATTCCGTTATGTTTTATGTTATTAATTATTAATAACTAATATAATAATCAATTTTATAAATAAATATTATATAATTATATATTTATATAATTATATATATATATAAATATAATAAAATATAATAAAAATCAAAAATAAAGGACTATAACTATTATGACTATGAGTATATAATTATATAATTAATTATATAATTTATAATTATAGTAGAATCACTGGCGCAGAGTCAAAAATGGATTTTTCCCGAAGTCTATTGATGAACCAATCCAATAAATCCACTCATAACAAGTTACTGTATGATTTATGATAGAATCGGAAAGCATTAAGCACAAGCAAGATACAGAGTTACTCCCATGGAAATAGCAAGGGAATCTTACTAATGGAACATGTAGGAATAGTAAGACCTATTGTTTCTTTTGGTGCTCTTCATAAGCAAAAGGCATAAAAATATACAATCCAGATAGATAACTATCTCTCACATACCTTCATCCCCCCATTTAATCCTTGAAGTCTTTATAGTCCTTCTTATATCTTATACTATAATCTTTCCTTGAATCCTAGGCGCAAGAATTTACATTTTAGAACCCCCAGATTCTTACAGACAGTTCTAGGTCTTTTCCTCTGCTTCTGCTGAGCAAAAATTCTGCGAGTTATATCAGCAGAATAAGGTATTCCGAGTCTTTGGTTGATCAGGCGACACCCGGATTTGAACTGGGGAAAAGGGATTTGCAGTCCCCCGCCTTACCACTCGGCCATGCCGCCAAAACAATACAAAATAGATTAGATGGAAATATTCCCTTTTGTTTTGGGTTGATTACTGAACCTTTTTTTGATTGAATTCGGTTGAGTTCTTTTGATTGATTGTATTGTATAGTGTATAGTATCTCAACAATGCCTAAAAACTTCCCTTCTCTTTTCTATTGAAATGAAAGATAAAATGTGGATTTTTATTTTCAGTCACAGAATCCAAAATTCGGGGCAAATTGGAACCACTAACTGTTGTATTTATATTGTAGTGATTGCGAATTCATAAAGGATTCTTAGATTTGGATCTCCATTTGTGTTTCCTTAAAAACATAAGAAAATTAAATGTATT